AATTCCTCATCCTCAAAGCAGTCCTTCCTGTAGTCTCAACAAATAAGTAATTATAGGAGTAAAGTGTTGATATAATTCGAAGAAGCAAACGACAATTTAATTTCAAGTTAATAAAGAAAAAAAGTAAAATAAGTATGTAATCTAAGGTACTTTTTTACATTTCTAGGATTAAACAAAAGGATTCGCAAATAAAAGCGCTAATGCCACAACCAGTCCGTAAATTGTTAAAGCTTCCATAAAAGCTAGACTAAGCAATAAAGTACCTCGTATTTTACCCTCTGCTTCTGGTTGTCTCGCAATACCCTCTACAGCTTGGCCTGCAGCAGTACCTTGACCAACTCCGGGTCCAATAGAAGCAAGTCCTACAGCCAATCCAGCAGCAATAACGGAAGCGGCAGAAATCAGTGGATTCATGGTAAGTTCCTCGCACAAAAAAAAAAAAAAATGGTTAATGATACAATCAACCAATGAATTATTACTTAATTTTATCATTAAGTTTGATCATTAAGATCTATTGGGTCGGAGTAACTAAAAACTAATGATAATATTACTGAATCGTCAGAACTACTTCGATATCTCGTTTTTTGTTTCTACCCATGATGAAGTTTTTGTAAATCCATATACATACGGCTCTAGTTATTGCATTTCTTTCTTTCCAACCATTCTTTCATTCCATCCTTCGTTCTTTACTCTTCTATATCCTTGAGTTCATCTGTTCCACAATCACAAATGAAACAGAAGAAAGGACTTGACTTATCTTGTAATCCATCTAATCTAAATGCAGTAAACTGCAATCAAATCAATATATGCAATCATAAATATATGCAATGGATATCAATATGATCGATATCAACGATATCAATATAACGATATCAATATGTATATCAATACATATATATATATATTTTTTATTTATTTTGCTATATATATTGCTATCTATATATATTGCTATATATATATTACATATATATAGCATATAGTTAGATATATATATAGTTAGTTAGTATATAGGTAAGGCATAAGGACTTCTATTTATATATAGATAGGACTATATAACTAGTGAATATCTAATATTACATATACATATTACATATATATTTCTTTCTTCCATAACGTAAACTGGCCACATTTTATATTGAATCGGATTATAGAATCATTCCTCGAAACCCACACAAAAAGTGGCTAGACTTATAGACATTACATACATCTAGTGTGACCTCCCCAACCCATCCTTTTTTTTTTTTACAATTCCGTAATATCGTTCATCTTCTCTCCTACGACTCTAGGTCATATATTCATACGTATTTATATCTATTATGTTCTCCAACCAAGCAGATTATCTTGAACCATGCATGAATTGGGATAAGCTAAAAAAAAAGACTATTTCGAAAACTAGTCAATGATGACCCTCCATGGATTCACCTATATAAGCCGCGGCTAACGTTGCAAAAATAAGAGCTTGAATACCACTTGTAAATAATCCAAGAAACATGACAGGTATAGGAACTACTGAAGGGACTAAAGAAACAAGAACAACAACTACTAATTCATCAGCCAATATATTCCCGAAAAGTCGAAAACTAAGAGATAAGGGTTTTGTGAAATCTTCTAGGATGTTAATTGGTAAAAGTATTGGAGTTGGTTTGATGTATTTCTCGAAATAACCCAACCCTTTTTTGGTAAGACCTGCATAAAAATATGCCACTGACGTGGGTAAAGCTAAAGCAACAGTAGTATTTATATCATTCGTGGGCGCAGCTAACTCCCCATGAGGTAACTGTATGATTTTCCAAGGTAAAAGGGCACCTGACCAATTAGAAACAAAAATAAATAGGAACATAGTTCCAATAAAAGGAACCCAAGGTCCATATTCTTCTCCAATCTGGGTTTTGCTCAAGTCTCGAATAAATTCAAGGACATATTCAAAGAAATTCTGACCGTCGGTCGGAATGGTTTGTGGATTCCGAACAGCTATGATGGCTGAACCTAACAAGATAGCAATTACGACCCAAGAAGTGATAAGTACTTGGGCATGGATTTGTAAACCTCCTATTTGCCAATAGAAATGTTGGCCTACTTCTACACCCGATATATCGTATAACCCCTTGAGTGTTTTAATGTAACATGGTATAACATTCATATTGTCCTCTGATAGAAATTGAACTTAAAAAAAGGAATTAGTTTGATTCAACCATTTCTTTCTCAACTCACCAACTTGAATCATTAATCATATATTTAGGATACCAAGAAATCACATAACATCATAATATATATCAATATCCCCAGTTCTTTTTTTTTCTATTTTTAAAAATTCAAAAAAAAGTAACCGATCCAATAAATCTATGGAGTTGCCCAATAATTAACATTAACTAATTTTATTATTCTTAATCTTAATCATAATCAACGATTTCTTATATAGCTAGAACGACCTTCACAAATTGCGGATACTAATTTGTTAAGAATCAATCGAATTGAAGCTATAGCGTCATCGTTGGCTGGAATCGAAATATCTGCAAGATCTGGGTCACAATTTGTATCGATTAAACAAATCGTTGGAATCCCCAAAATGGCACATTCTCGAAGAGCCGTATATTCTTCTTGCTGATCAACGATGATCACAATATCAGGCAATCCCGTCATATATTTGATCCCACCGAGATATGTTTGCAAGGTAGATAATTTTCTCTTCAACATTGCTGCATCTCTTTTGGGGAGACGGTTGAGTTTCCCCATCTTTTCTTCTGCTCTTAAGTCCCTGAACTTATAAAGTCTCGTTTCCGTAGTGGACCAATTTGTTAACATACCACCGAGCCATTTTTGATTAATAAAATGAGACCGAGCCCTTATTGCAGCTGATGCTACTGAATCCGATGCTTTATTTTTGGTACCGACGATTAAGAAGTTTTTTCCCCTACTTGCTGCATCAAAAACTAAATCACAGGCTTCTGATAAAAAACGAGCAGTTCTAGCGAGATTTGTAATATGAATACCTTTACGCTTTGCAGAAATGTAAGGGGCCATTCTAGGATTCCATTTCTTAGTACCATGACCAAAATGAACTCCTGCTTCCATCATCTCTTCCAAATTGATGTTCCAATATCTTCTTGTCATTTTTTCCCACACTTCCTTTTTGTTTTTTCTTTTTCGTATTATTAACAAAGAGACGAGGTACCTTGAAATAAATAATTGTTCCGATGGAACCTTCTACCGGGGATTGACCATTGATACACGGCACAAACCATAATTTTTTTTTAATTACTTATTTTATTTATTACCAAATCAATAATCAGACCAGTATAGTTAAAAGATAGTTAAAGTGAAAATGAATCCGCTCTTAGGAATCATTAAATCGCATAAATGATTGTTCTGATGTCTCATGTAAATTTGTCTCATGGAAATTGTTTGTCGCGTAAGAACAAAATAATTCTCTATGGTGTAACAAAATATCTCTCATTTCCAACTCGAATAGATTTTTTCTTTTGATTTCCAAATAAATGTTTTTGTCTTGCCTTGAACGGTGCACAAATTTTTGGAATCCGGTACCAACAGGTATAATCCCCCCCAGAACAACGTTCTCTTTCAGGCCTTTCAACCAATCAATACGACCTCGTAGAGCAGCTTTTGCTAAAACTCGAGCGGTTTCTTGAAAACTTGCTTCGGATATGAAACTTTGAGTATTCAGAGACGCTCTTGTTATTCCCAATGAGATTGCCCGATAACAGATTGATTCGTCCAAAGCGCGCCCTGCTCGTTCCGCTCGCAACAATCCGATTAATTCTCCAGGCGAAAAAACATTAGACATTCCATCTTCTGAAACCAACACTTTTGATGTTACTTGACGTACAATAATCTCTATATGTCTATTATGGATCTGTACCCCCTGGGATCGATAAACCTTTTGGATCTTATTAACCAAAGAGATACGACTTTGGGCTATGGTTAGCTCAGCTCCAATCAAAAACCCCCAGGGGATCCCAAGAATTCTTGGTATACGCTCGTTCCAACCTTCAACTCTCCTTTCGAGGTTCATCGATATTGAATCAATCGAACGCACTTCTAAGATTTGTTCTACTTTTGGAAGACCTTGCGTTATGTCACCAGATCTCGATTTTGCATATATAAATGTAACTAATGTATCTCCTTCGTAAAGGATTTTCCCATAATGACCATGAACAGTTGCTCCAGGAGTAGCCAAATAAGACTTAGCCGATCTTATAACTAAAAAGTCGACATTAACAATTAAAATTTGACCAGATTTTTTTACGTGTGGTTCGTATTTAAATAGACATACATTTTCACAAATAAATTGTCCAAGGCTAATTTTGATCGATGTCTCTTCACAATAATCATGATGGAGAAAGCACCAATTCAAATGGAATGGGTTCAAAACGATGTTACTGCATAGATCGGGATTATAAATCCTCCTATTTTCATCTATTAAACAGTATTTAAGTACTTGAAGTACTTGGAAAATCTGTTTCAAATTGTCAAGTAGCAAATATTTCTTTAACACGATCTGATTATGAGTTATTAAATGGTAAGATGAATAAAAATTCGATATTTTAGGTACAATAGCGCCTAAGGGACCTAAATAATCCCTAATTGGAATTAGGGGATCCGATTCTTTTGTCACATTGTTATATTTCGAACTATTGAATGGACCAATTCGAGAACAATTGGATGATGACAAAATTAGCAAAGATTGGCATTCCTTATTTCGATTCAACAACATACCAATAGTTCCTTGATGTTGGCTAAGTGATTGAATCTTCGCCTTGGAATAAAAAGGATTTATATTGGTGCAATCTAATCCATTATCGGGAATCAATCCGGAACTTGCCCTATCATACCTTTTTCCGGTATACGAAATAGTGGACTTGACTAACTCAATTCTTATGAAATCGCGAATTAGATCATTTGCCCTTACCTCAACAAAGGAAGCATGAACCTCTTCTATAGAACCATTTTGTTCTTGGTCCCAATTCAATACTAAGCAAGTA